AAAGAAAGAAGAGAAATTGGGCCATGTTTCCCGAGGGAGGCCGCCTTCTCTCAGGCCAGCAGTCTTCTACTTCTAGTCGACTGCTCTATGACGGGCTTCCCTGTATCCTGGGCTCTGCTCGCTCGTCTACGCTCCGACCCAGCAAGTAAGAATTGAAAATCTTTCCTTCTCCCTTACGGTCGATAACTACGTACCTTGCCTGCATTAAGATTTAAAACTTGTCGTCAAAAAGGCAATCAATCAGAATCAAGAAAAAAAATGGAAATAGTGAATCAAGCAAGATCTAGATGGATCCCTATCTTTCTCTCTATCCACGGAGATACCTATCTATATGGATAGAAATCTATCTATGAATCGATCTAGACTATCCTCTATCCGGATAGATATGTCCCTATGAGCGACTACGCTGATCTTTATATGTTTTGGCCACGTCCGTTTCCGCTCCGAAGAGGAAGGTTTGGATCTTTCAATCTTATGTCGTGAGGGATGTGACCTATGTTAGGTCCATAAAATACCACCGCTTTTGGTGTTCTATGATTCACCTCCGAATAATGAGTAGGTAGTTCGATCCTTTTGATTCTTCTCTTCATAGTAAACTGATGGGGGGATGAGGAGCAATAGGTCGAATTACTATATAAATAAGAGTTGTAAACTATAGTTCTTGTTCGAGTAGGAAGATATCGGTTTTTCTTGTTTCTTCTCTTCGATAAGAATAGGGATTTGAAATGATACAAATTCATCTTCATTCTGTTGTGCTCGGCGAAGGAACTGCCTAAGCATACTTTTTCGGATCCAAACTTCTTTGTTCTTTCAAAGTCTTCTTCTTGCATAGAATAACGCAACTTTTGTTGCAAAAACCGGGATTTTAGTAGTAGGCGGCATCCACGCTTAGTTTTGAGTAGGTTTAACCATTCTGTTTTTGTTCTTCTCCACCTTCTTACCGGGTGATCCCTGAATTTGCCTATGATTTTATCAACTGATATTTCGATATAGAAAGATCTCCTTATTTCTTCACCGCGGATTCTCGCGTCATTTTCTTGAAAAGATATTAGATCACCGTGGGAAACTTTCAAACGAGTAATGCTTACCATTCGATTATTCACACAAACCCTTCGATGACTTATCGGCTGCCTTGCTTGAGGAATAGTTTCACGAAAATGGAGACGAACCGGAATAACGTCCGATCTTGTTTCTGGATTGAGTAGAAAAGGGATATATGAAGTTCGTTCTGTTCCTCTGTGCATCTCTGTGATGGGTAAATCCCCATGAAAAAGGGGCAACTTTCGTGTTGTTTGTGATTGGATGTAACTGTTAAGATTTTCTCTCGGATAAATCTTTCTCTTAATAGATCTCTTCTTGTTCCTCAATCTTCGGAGAATGCGGCGTTGTATTATTGTAAGTTCTCTGTTCCGAACATTTCCTGAAAGTAGACGACAAGTTTTAAATCCCATATCTCCTCTTTCTCTTTCCTTTCATTTGACTATACTACCTCGACGAGCAAGGTAAGTTAGGGGGAATGCCGCAAACAACAAAAGGGGAATCCATCAAGGTTTTTGGCTCGCAATAAAGCTAGGGTCCTGATCGAGCAACTAGTAGTCCTATCTATCCACCTCTCCAGACACAATATCTTGAGTACCTATGATGGTGACCACATCTGCTGGCATGTGATGTTTGGACATAGAATCGAGTCCTTGTGAATGGGCAGAGCCAGGTGCTCTTATTTTACGACGGTAGGGACGATTGCTTCCATTACTGACCAGAAAGACACCAAATTCTCCTTTAGGTGCTTCAACTGCGATATAGGTAGAAGAAGCTGGTACGGAAAAACCTTCTGTATAAAGTTCGAAATGGTGAATTGAGGTAGAGTAGACCGATGATCCTGTAGTCATTTGGCCGGCTATTGAAAGAAAAAGCTTGCATCTGCTCTCCGGTCCGATCTCTCTCCAAACCTTACGTGATAGTTTCCCATCATAGGGCTTTCTATCTATAGATTGAGCCTTTACCAAGGAGCTAATTCGTTCAGAACTCAGTTGACTGCTTTGCTTATATAGATAAGGCGGAGCGTCCTTGGCTCAGCATTATAGCACATAGGGCTTCGGCGCTACTACAGCGCTTCGCTAACTCGAAGCGCCTCGCTATGAGAATCTAGCTTCGCTAACGCTCGGCTAAGTCTTGAACCTTCGCGCGTTCGCTTTCTCAGTAGCAAAAGCGCTTCTCTTTGCCCCTTAAGTAGAAGGACAAGAAAGAGATTTTGTGTTTCATTGCTCCCGCTTCCTCGCATCTGCGCTCGTCAAGCCAACTTTGCTTTTTGGGAGGTGAAACTGCGGTTGAAGCGGACATTTCGAAATGACAGCTTCGAAGATTTAGATATTGATTATTATACGGTCACGGTTATCCCGGACTGCGTTCCGGAAAAAGTGGCCTACTTGAAATGAAAGAAAGGGCTCGCACTCTTGTGTTTCAACCCCACTATCACTATACTTTGAATAGTTGTGGGGCA